AATTATAGGCACTCTCTCTTAGCCCATTCGGAAGGCTCTCATCTCATAATTATCCATGACTGTTTATGTCTCTAGCATGACCACTTGATGAAATGTGGAGGGAAGTGGGGTAAATGGCTGATACTACTGGAAGGATTCCTCTTTGGATAATAGGTACTGTAGCTGGTATTCTTGTGATCGGTTTAATAGGTATTTTCTTTTATGGTTCATATTCTGGATTGGGTTCATCTCTGTAGTAATCAGATGAATTGAGTTGTAAATTGTAGCCATGAAAGCGTAAGAACTCAACGGGATTCCCTTCTTTGTATGATTTGAGGGGGTAGGTCCCGTTGAGTTCTTAAGAATTAGAATATTTTTCGTCTAAATGGCAAAACCCCATTCCATTTTTCTGATGATGTTTTTGAAAAATGCAGTTCATTGATCCATCCGCCCGTTGCTCGATAGTATCTATCGATACTTTCAAAGTAAAGAAAGAAGAAATCGCTCAATTTCCTAGATGACATACTATCCTCAAATAATAATAAAACCTTAGTATTTTTTTGTATCTCATCAAAAATGTAAATTTTTCTAAGTTTATTGAAGAAGTTCTATTTACTCAATAAACCTCGCTCTCTTCTGTTTGCCCACTATTCTACTATTCCATTTTATATTATATATATATAATAAAAAAGTTCTGATATTTTTTTTTTTTGAAAAATTCAAAACTTAGACTAGTAATCTTTGACGAACAGGATAAAGAATCTTTTTTTTCTTTCGACACAAGAAAGAGATGTGGAAAATTCCTTTTCTTGTGTCGAATACTAGGAAGATGAATAATCGTCCCTATAATTTTGTGTTCCACGCATTTATCCGTTCTATTCCCCGCTTACTTATGTCTAGTATCTAGTCGAATTTTATTCGATTAGAATAGAAAACACTATTAATGTATTTTATGACATTGAAATGTGATAATAGTAACATAATCATACCACCCCAATTTGGATTCAAAAAAAGTAAAAAGTCTTCTTCACAATCTACATACTATGACTAGGAATGCAGTACAAGGAATGAGTATAAAAAAGCAAAAGGCTTTTCATAATATCCATTTTTTATCATAAAGAGTCGTCAAAAATAATTTTGTTATTTTTTCGTTATGAGCTCAATGTCGATAAATCCGCGAGTCTAGAAATTCATTTCTGACAATTGAACCTTCTCGAACTGTTTCTTTTTAAGAACCAAAAATATTTGTGCCAAAATAACAGATGCCAAGAAGAACAAAAGGCCTTGGACACGTAAGGGATCTTGAAGTACTATTTCTGCATCTCCCTGACCAAATCCGCCCACATTAGGATTACTCGTCAACGGTTGATCCAATTTGATAGATTCGCCTTCTGAAACAAGAAGTTCTGGCCCTGGAGGGATAATATCAACCACTTGACGTCCATCCGATGCATCCGCTATGGTTATTTCGTAACCCCCTTTTTCTTTTCGTATTATTTTACCTACTATACCTGCTGATGTAGCATTATAAACTGTATTGTTACTTTTGCTCCCGTCGGGATAAATCTGACCCCTTCCCCTGTTTCCGCCTACATATATAGGATATTTTAAGAAGTGAACCTCTTTCGTAGTAGCGGGGTCCGGGGAAAGGATAGGAAAGGTTATTTCACTATATTTCTGACCAGGAACGGGGCCTATCACAAGAATATTTTTTTTATTGGGGCGATAGCTCTGAAAAGACAGATTGCCTATCTTTTCTTTTATCTCGGGGGAAATCCGATCAGCAGGAGCTAATTCAAAACCCTCTGGTAAAATAAGAACAGCCCCTACATTCAAAGCACCCTTTTTACCATTAGCAAGAACTTGTTTTAGTTGCATATCATAAGGGATTCGAACAACTGCTTCAAATACAGTATCTGGAAGTACCGTTTGTGGAACTTCAATATCCACGGGCTTATTAGCTAAATGGCAATTGGCACATACAATACGACCAGTCGCTTCTCGCGGATTTTCATAACCCTGCTGTGCAAAAATGGGATATGCACTTGAAATGGATGGCCGAGTTATGATATATATCATGAGCGATACGGAAATGGATCGAGTAATTTGTTCCTTTATCCAAGAAAAAGTCTTTCTAGTTTGCATGGTCCAACCATTGAGCCCAAAAATGTCTACAATAAATTTGGTAGGTCGCTAACCTAGTTCCCTATCTGCAATTCTGCTATTTACTGGAATAATTTTACTGGAATAAATAATATTAATATATAGAATAAATCTTTGGGATGGGTAGAAAAATAAAGAGTAAGTATGATTTTACATGCTTTGCTTCTGTACAACTACAAAGTAAGAAACGTTAGAATTGAATTGGATTAATATCAGTAGATCCTTTTTTAATCATTCATTGAATGATAAATCACTACAAGTGACGGAGAAACACGATTTAAATAACGAAAAATCCAAAATTTAAATAGAGTATCTAGAATGACTGGAAAAGTAGAAACAAGACCAGATATAATTTGATCATTATGAGCAAATCCAAAATCTTTGTAGACAAAGCCAATCATTAGTTCCCAACCATGGGGCGAATGGAATCCGATACATAAATCTGTTAATAAAAGAATCGAAAAAGCCTTTATTGTGTCACTTAAGTTATATAGGAATTCCTGAGCCCAAGAGTTAAGAATAACAAGTTCTTTATTACCCAAAATTGAATAACCACTTAGAATAACGAAACAGATTATATTTGTCAAGAAGTGCAAAATCGTATGGATATGATCCTCATTGTGTATCTTGATTAATTGGAGCGTTTCTTTGTGGATTCCTATACGAAGGTTTTGTAGATGTGTCTCCGAGTATTCCTTGATCATTTCCTCCAAAAGAAAGATTTCCTCCAATTCTATGAATTTTTCGAGAATATTTTTTTCTTGAATATCATTCAAAAAAATTTCAGATTGCCTAGTATTCCACCAATAAGTAACCCAAGATTCCAGACTTTTATTAAATGAGAGAGAAATCCACCAGGGCAAAAATACTACAGATGCAAGATATAAAAGAGGGTTGAATGCTTTCTTTTTTGACATTTTTTCATTTCGTCTATGAATTTTTAATGAACCGACCTCGTTAGTTGACTCTACGCCATCCAATATTTCTCTCATGCATGAGTTCTATTACAAAGTATCGAACTTATGAATCTATTCACTGTTTTGTTTTGTGGTTGTTAAGTTACGTATACGTCTTCTTTGACTAGAAAGAATGAGCGTTATGAAGAAACTTCAGTTAAGTTATGGTATAGAAAAGGGGGACTCTTTAGTTTTTCCTTACTGCTGAGAAAGCATTCACTCTCTCAGCTCATTTCTCAAAATACTTCAATCGGTACACGCAAGAAATAGGCAAATTCGGCGGCTTTTTGTTCGATTTCCCGTGGAGTAACATTCTCATCAGTACGAGTCAAGGGAATGGCCCCCTGGCCTCTGATATCCATATAAAGGACACGGCGAGCATAAATACCTTCTTTAACTTCTATTCTGACGGACTGAATATCCTTTATAGGGAATCGGAGGAAGATGCGACGATTTTTTCCAGGGAATCCCCAACGAAAAATACACACCATTCCTTCTTTTCTATCGAATCGATCATAACCACCCCCTACATTCCACGAAATTGTGCACCACAAATAGGAGCTAATAAAGAGACCCGCGATCCCATAGAAAGACATCACAATCCCTTGTGGAAAAAAAAGGATTTGCTGAGACGGAAATAAAGATATCAAGTTTCTCCCAAGATAACTGGAAGTTCCAACCAATAAGAATCCTAATGAACCTAAAAAAAGGATAATGGCCCAGCAGAAATTACTTGTTTTTCGCGACCCCGTTATAGGTTGTATCCATATATGTTCTGATCGACAACTCATACTTGATCTGGTTTCGTTTTATTGGAATTGAGAGAATACCCTAGACTTTACTCTTTTTGTTTCCGAAGTAACTCTCATCAACTAGTACTAGTTTGATGTGAACCTTTAAGAGTAATTTATCAAATTGGTTAGATCTAAAATAAAAAAAAAAAACCCTTCGTATGATCCCATCAATATACATATATCAATATACATATAGATGTACCGATTTTACAGTTCAGCCATCCGGCGATCCTGAGATTTTTTCAAATAGATAGAATTCCTTTACCCCCATATCATCTTTCTACAGGCCAAAGAGCCCCTTTTCGACGGAAACGCCGCATGTTATACCTTCTTTTCTTACACTAAATAGGTATCTGCGTTATGATACAAGTCTTAGTTTTGAAAAAAAAAAATGGATCAGAGTTGGGCCCATCAGATCTAAACAGTCTTATTTTTTTGAACATGAAGAAATAAAGAAGCCATTGCCATTGCCGGAAATACTAAGCCTACTAAAGGCACCAAAACAGAGGGAAAGTCGAAAGTTGTCATATAAAGGATACCTCAATTTACTATTTGTACCTGTTATTATTTATATTAATATTATAAAGATTAGTATAAATCTAAGTATATATCTAAGTGAGTATAGAAGGTACAAAAGCATATATCATATCTATAGTTTCTATATTATAGAATTCTATATTTGGATTATATATACATATTTTTATTTTCCTAGAATTTAACGAAAATAAGAATTCACTATTTTTCTTGTTGATAGAGGCCTCTTAACTGAATTAGTAATCAAGAATATAGATAAAAAGGAGTTATCCACAACTTTTGATTTCTTTTTACAATTTAGATCTTATGTCAACAAAGAAACCCCATTCATATTCGTTTTACTTGGATTCTGATAAACTAACTATTTGTTTGCTACAAATAAAAAAGGAACTTAACGCTCTATTGAATTTTGATTCAAAGGAAAGAAAGCGTGGAGCTGAAATAACTCACTCAGAACGCTTTTTAAAGGATTACGTGGTACGATTAGATCGAATAAGCCCTTCTGGAATAAATATTCAGCCGCCTGTGAACCTTCAGGTACTGTTTTATTCAATGTTTGTTCAATTACTCTTTT